ACCATATACTCAGTGCCCCTAAGAGATGTGGAATTAGACTTTCTCTCTTCTATTTTTTTTAGACGGATATCGAACTCCTTCTTGGATTCAAAAAATGTGGGAATAAAGAGTATTAACAGAAAATATTTCATCTTTCCTTGATGCGGCAATAAATAGTCCTTACTTTCCTGAAAGCTTACTAAGGTGCGACGCCTGATTGTGAGTCTCATAGCCATACGAGAGCTTGGAATTACACCCTAGAAGGAGTTAGTCAAAGCCTTCCTTTCGCCCTCGCTTTCCTTCATCTCATGCATCTGGGGAAGGAAGCGAAGCTGTTTAAGTAAGAGTTAGCGCCTATGGAAAAGAGATTTGAATCGCTTTGTGGCGGGATAAGCTGTGATCTTACTCCTAACTTGGGATATTAAGTAAAATAACATCACTCATTGGCAAAGCATGAATTAGCCTTCGAGTTGTGGCTTCTTGTTCATCTTTCACTATCTGACCTTTCATTTCAGGTTCTCTTCTCTTAGTCTTCCATGACCCATTCCTCTAGAAATGACTTTTTAATAACCTAATAAGAGATCGATTACGCGCATCATCGCAGAATCTATTTTCTTGGAAGGAATTAGCTAACTAGCCTAGCTGACAAGGCATGGCATGAATGGCGGGATGCTAACTCGATTCGCCCTTGCCTCTACGGGATTACTACCTTATATAAAAAAATATAAAGCACCAAAGGTAAGCAGTTCCCAGTCGAAAGATAAAATTCTTCTTAGCAGTTAAACAAGTGAATGGAATTTTTTTCCCCCCTATCGGTTGACTGGGCTTCCCCAGTGTCATCATCGACCCGCTCCTGCACCATCTCATCCTTAGTGAATAAAAAAGGGTGCTTGTGCTTCTTAAGTAGCATTTACTTACCTTCTTCATCGAAGGCTTGCATTGATAGGGAACTGTTCTATCTAATGTGGCATTATCACGTGCGGCAAGTGTTTCTGCCTCATCCCCACCCCGATGGCTATAGTCGAGCAGAAATGACTTATCTATTTAGTAGCTGAACCAAAGAGAAAGTAAGCCCCGTCGCTATCACTACAGCCTTTCACTTTAACCGGGCATAGGCCCTCTTTCCTAATTCATCTACTGGTCTTATCTTACAAGCACCAGAATGAGAGAAGGACTTCCTGGCTTGACTTTCTCACATAAAAACTTCATTAGTATAGATCTGTAGCCCGTTCTGGGTCTTTAACCGAAACTGGGACTAGGCATGGAAAAGCTCGATCAACGTCCTTCTCTCCCGAGGTTCGAAATGTGGAGGTACCTTTACCGTCACCTGCTAGCTCTGTCCGCCACGGGTTAGCGACATAAAGTGCGAATAAAGGTTCATCGGGACATTTTCTTCAACAACTGAAGCCCTTATTATCCCCGCAGAGCCTCCAAAGGAAGTAAAGACTACAAGTCCCTATGGAAGTTCCTTGCCCACTTCTTGGCATCTGCCTTTATTATGTTTCATGTCCGCAAATCGTATTCATGTCCGACCCCCCTTCTCTGTTGGCGAATCGACTTCAGCTCCTGTACTTCTTTCTTTAGGGCCGTCTAAAAAGTATTAAGTTCTTTAAAGATCTTCGGCTCCTTTTGAAGCGGAGAAAGGGTGAAAGCTAATAAGAACTTTTTTTCCATAACTTACTTGGAAAATGGAAACTCATGCCTTTCCTTAATCAGTTACTTGCCTCCTTCTGCTACTATTGATTCAATTCCAAAGAGGGAGGAAGTGTTACCCAGCGTCGAAGTGAAGTTCCTTGTCTCAGCGTCCTCCTTCCTATTGGAAGGGCCCCATTACTTTGGCAAAGAAGGCCCTACCTCAGACATTCAATCAACCGGTTTGGACAAAAAGTAGGGCAAGTCATCAGGTATCGAACTAGGGCATCGTCTCTTGGGCTTTTGAATGGCTACCGCCTAATGTGTCATTTGACCTCAGTCATTCCAGGCAAAAGGATCCGTTCCTGGACTTAGGTTAGGGCAAGAAGGCTACGGTTAAAAACCACCGACATGTCAAGATCAAAATTCGAAAGGTAGATCATTTCCGTAACGCTTTCGCAGAAAGGTTCGGTCTTTAATCTATATCAATAGCAAACCAACCGAATCGCTGCCTTTAAGGGGGAGTACTGCTTATGGCTTTGTACAGGTAAAAGGCAGTATTCCACAATGTCATGGAGGCTAAGCTTGTCATAATGTACCGGATTGGGTATTTCAGGGGATGGTGAGTCATCTAAGGGATTTGGCATTTGAACAAGAACCTTTGAGCATTTCCCAATCAATAGGAGTTTGATTTATGAGTCCAAATGAGCTCGTGAAAATAGTAACTCGTCTTTCCGCCCTGGTCCCGCGAAATAAGTAAGACTTTTTAAGTCCAATGGAAATAGAATAGGTGCCAGTATCCATAGGCTTGTAGGTATGAGTTCGGATGTAGGCTGTTCTCTATGGCTATAGAACAGTCGTCTCAGGAATCGTTTAGAGTGTTAGCAGATTTCCTTAGCGAAAAAAGGGGAAGTCACTTGTCTCTTCGATTGACTTTCATTCAATATCCCATTCCCGCTGCATCGGCTGGTCAAAGATCACCCCAAAATTGATTCAAAAGCTGCGGTTGGCATGGCAGTGTGAGGTGCTCGTCGATCTCTCCGAACCGTTATACCCCAAGCCACGGCGAAACAGCCCAAGCGCAAGCAAGCTGGCCGCCCAGCGTCCTCAAATCATTCAATGTCATCAGCTGAGAATGTAGATCAGTCATCAATAAGTAAGGCCCAGAGAGCACACTTACATTCATTGCCATGTTCGATCTGAGTACAATCGAATTGCTAAGTTACAGCTACTCCTAGTGCGAAGAAAAATAAAGAAAAAAAAGGGACAACAGTGCGTTGTGGTCGCGTACCCTTTGCACAGTGTTCTCTTCTGACTTTTAGACCTCCACTCCCTCTGCCACCATTCAATAGGCTTGACTTTATAGCTTCTTCTTGCTTGAGCTGAGCACGTAAGCCAAGCCTTCACTTACTTATTCGTAGACTTTTCTGGAATCTCCATCTCCTCGTCGCACTTGTCAATCCGCCTTTCAAGAATATCTTGAATAATAGATCCCTCCATAAAGAAAACCGATGGAACAACCACATCACCCTAATCATGAGGAAATGCGCTATGCTATAATATCGCCCAAAGAGCTTCGGCCTTAGCTTTTGCAAAGCTTCTTTTCCCTTTCCTTTTTGCACAACCTCTTCTGTTATAGAGTCCAATCGCGAGAGTCTAAACTTTGTTGCACTGGTCCGAGTTCGCCTGCCTTCTACTTAGTAGGTATGATGGGTGAACCGAACCGAGCCTAGATTAGACGGAGCTTCGTTGGCTGGAATAAAAGCACAATAAGTTGCTTTACAAAAGGAGTCCTTAGTATGTGTCAAAACCGTTATAGTACTACTACACCGAAGTCTCGTACTCGAACTGGCAAGAACGGCCCAGCTTGCTGGCTGACTATTACCTGCTTACTTACTGGCTGACTCGGCAGCTGCCTTGAAAGCCTATTCCGATGGCGAGCAGTTACGATGGCTCCTTCCTAAATAAGTTATCTAAAAGTCAGTCTTTCTTTTTGTTTTCAACGATCTAGTGCTTGGTCCTTCACCTTTATGAGTAGGACTGACTCCCTTACATAGGTCTTATGTTCAGTACTTCGTATCAGGTTCTATCTATGGGACCTTAACGAGAATTTTTTGGTTCTTTCTGAAAAAACCTAAGAGGTCCGTGACTGACCCTGTGTTCAGCACATGAGTTAGCGTTACCGCGTATTTAGTGGAAGCAGATAGTTAGGGACTGACCTGGTACCACTTTGAGTTACTGCCCCGAAGTACTAGACCAGCTCCTGTTGAAGAATAAGGCTTTTGAGCTGCCTGAGCATTGAATTTGGAACACAGGCCAAACGAAGTCGTACTGAGGACCCTAAGTACTGTCAAAAACATCGGTACGTACAACATCCCCTTGAAAATTGCTGGACCTTCACGAACTTGCTGGAAACGGAGTACCGTGCCGGCAGGATCCCTATAAAGAAAGCCGCACAGAAAGAGAAGACTACTTGGAATTCGGTGGGAATCCACAAAGACAGCGTAGGAGATATCGCCCATTATACTGCAATATGGTGAGCATAGCCATGTCTGATGAAGGAGCCACCTGCTGACCTGGTGTTGACGAACAAGTTCCGGAAGCATGCGAACAAGACTTGAGATCGCGGCTCGTACCAGTAAAGCCACAGAAATCAAAGAAGGCGCACGAAGGAAGGCAGTAGCACTAGCTTGATAATTTTTTCCGAGGAATGAAAAATAGCTGGACCTATTATTGAAGGGGGCTCTAACATCATCAAATTCTGTTATTTAACCCCAGATTAATGATTAATGAGTAGCACAGAAGGCCACTCGCGCCACAGAAGTGGTATATAAGTGGTTATCCTTAGCAGAGTGGTGGTACGACACTACTTATCATACCACAATGAAAATGACCCCATTTGAATTGAAGCCCTCTATCGCTATGCTCCAACACTTATACCTATGCCCCAGCCTGAAGGTTCCAATGTTGCCTCGGCAGAGAGTCATCTCAGGGAGCAGTCGACTGTCATACAGATTTCGAAGGACAGTCAAGGGCACAAGTTAGAATGAAGCAATATGAGGATCAACATAGAAGTGAGAGGGAATTTTCAGTTGGAGACTGGGTTTTCTTGCGATTCCAGCCCTATACTATACTATACTATAGGCTTTTCCATAGCTGCTAGACAAAAAGACCCAGCAAGCATCAGCTCTTCCTGAGAAGGATTCAATCCAGCCACAGGTTCCCCTGCGACTTCGTCTTCCGCTCATAAGTAAGCTCTTCTCCACGGCATATTTTGACTCTGATCTTCGCTTCCTTCATTCGGTTTCTGTTTCTTGGCTGAACCAGTAGGTTTCCAACCTTCAAAGCAATATGCTGCTTTTACGCTCAAATACAAATGAAATTCGTGC